GTAATGGTAACAGTTTTTCTGTATGTTTTGATATTGAAAATCAGATTTTTGAGATTGACAATGATAGTTCTTTTCTGAGTGAACTAAAAAGTTTTTTTTCTAGTTATTTAAATAGTAGGTCTAAGAGAAACAATCACTACTATTATCATTACATATATGATACTCAATCTAGTTGGAATAATCACATTAATAGTTGCATTGATAATTATTTTCGTTTTGAAGTCAGTATTAATAGTTCCATTTCGGGTGGTACCGACAATTACAGTGACAGTTACATTTATAGTTTCATTTGTACTGAAAATGTAACTGGTAGTGAAAGTGGGAGTTCTGGTATAAGAACTAGTAAAAATGGCAGTGATTTCAATATAAGAAGAAGATCTAATGATTTCGGTAGAAATAAAAAATACAGACATTTATGGATTCAATGCGAAAATTGTTATGGATTAAATTATAAAAAATTTTTTAGGTCAAAAATGAATATTTGTGAACAGTGTAGATATCATTTGAAAATGAGCAGTTCAGATAGAATCGAACTTTCGATTGATCCGGGGACTTGGGATCCTATGGATGAAGATATGTTCTCTATGGACCCCATTGAATTTCATTCAGAGAGGAAACCCTATAGAAATCGTATCGATTCTTATCAAAGAAAGACAGGTTTAACTGAAGCTGTTCAAACAGGCATAGGTCAACTAAATAGTATTCCCATAGCAATTGGAGTTATGGATTTTAAGTTCATGGGAGGTAGTATGGGATCCGTAGTAGGCGAGAAAATCACCCGTTTGATCGAGTATGCTACTAATCGATCTTTACCTGTCATTATTGTGTGTGCTTCTGGAGGAGCGCGCATGCAAGAAGGAAGTTTGAGTTTGATGCAAATGGCTAAAATATCTTCCGCTTCAAATAATTATCAATCAAATAAAAAATTATTCTATGTATCAATCCTTACATCTCCTACAACCGGTGGAGTAACAGCCAGTTTTGGTATGTTGGGAGATGTCATTGTTGCTGAACCTAATGCCTACGTTGCATTTGCGGGTAAAAGAGTAATTGAACAAACATTGAATAAGACAGTACCCGACGGTTCACAAGCGGCTGAGTATTTATTCCATAAAGGCTTATTTGACCCAATTGTACCACGTAATCCTTTAAAAGGTGTTCTGAGTGAGTTATTTCAGCTCCACGGTTTCTTTCCTTTGAATCAAAATTCAAAATATTAATATTTAATTATAATTATATATAATATAAAATATATAATATAAATATAATATAAATTATTATTATTATATATAATATAAATATAATTAATATAAATATAATTTATTATATATAATATAAATATAATTATTAAATAATATATATAAAAATAATTATTAAATAATATTATAAATATAATACAGTTTATGATATATACTTAGGATAGATATACTTATCATATCATAAGATATCTTTCTCTTTCTAATAGATAGAAATATTAAATCGAGGCACCCATTCTATGACAGATCTCAACTTACCCTCTATTTTTGTGCCTTTAGTGGGCCTAGTATTTCCGGCAATTGCAATGGCTTCTTTATCTCTTCATGTCCAAAAAAATAAGATTGTCTAGATCCGATGGGACCAAATCTCATCAATTTATTTCAACACTGGATCATAATACAGATATTTATTTAGTGTAATATGGTACGATATGTGACTCTTTACGAACACAAATGAAAGAACTGTTATGCATGCGGATACATGATATCCGCATAAATGCATGTATATGCAGGTATAGCTGGTTAAATTAAAAATGGATCGGCGAATATTTTATTTAAATGGAAAGTCAATGTATCTAACAAATTACTTCTAACGGTTTACATCAGAATAGTGCTAGTTAATGAAAGTTACTTCGGGATCAAGAAAGTAAAATTCATTTGGGTTATTCTCTCAATTCCAATCGAGTGCAACTGGATCTAGTAGAGTATGAATTGGCGATCAGAACATATATGGATAGAACTTATAATGGGGTCTCGAAAAACAAGTAATTTTTTCTGGGCCTGTATCCTTTTTTTAGGTTCACTAGGATTCTTAGTGGTTGGAACTTCCAGTTATCTTGGTAGGAATCTGATATCCGTATTTCCATCTCAGCAAATTATTTTTTTTCCACAGGGGATAGTGATGTCTTTCTATGGGATCGCAGGTCTATTCATTAGCTCTTATTTGTGGTGCACAATTTTATGGAATGTAGGTAGTGGTTATGACCGATTCGATAGAAAAGAAGGAATAGTGTGTATTTTTCGTTGGGGATTTCCTGGAATAAATCGTCGCATCTTCCTTCGCTTACTTATGAGAGATATCCAATCCATCAGAATGGAGGTTAAAGAGGGTCTTTATCCTCGTCGTGTCCTTTATATGGAAATCAGAGGCCAAGGAGCCATTCCCTTGACTCGTACTGATGAGTATTTTACTCCACGAGAAATTGAACAAAAAGCTGCCGAATTGGCTTATTTCTTGCGCGTACCAATTGAAGTATTTTGAAATGAACTGAAGAAAAAATTGAAAAAAAAAACTTGCTAATTTCCTTTTTAATACAACCGTTGACTCTATCTGATATTTCTCTGAAGTACGAGTTCTATAAAAAGGTATTGAACCCATGGATCTATTTCCTATTTTTGTCTAATAATTTAGATCTCGGATCTATAAGGAAAGGAATATAGAAATAGAATAAGGGTCCTTTTAGGATAAAAATGAAAAAAAAAAGAAAGCAGGGGTATCCCTCCCATATATTTCATCCATAATATTTTTGCCCTGGTGGGTCTCTCTCTCATTTAATAAATGTCTGGAACCTTGGGTTACTAATTGGTGGAATACCGGGAAATCCGAAACTTTTTTGAATGATATTCAAGAGAAAAACGTTCTAGAAAGATTCATAGAATTGGAAGAACTATTCCTCTTGGATGAAATGATAAAGGAGTACCCGGAGACGCATATACAAAAACTTCGTATAGGAATACACAAGGAAACGATACAATTGGTCAAAACACACAATGAATATCATCTCCATATCATTTTGGATTTCTCGACAAATATAATTTGTTTCGCTATTCTAAGTGGTTATTTTATTCTGGGTAATGAAGAACTTGTCATTCTTAATTCTTGGATTCAGGAATTCCTCTATAACTTAAGTGACACAATAAAAGCTTTTTTGATTCTTTTAGTTACTGATTTATGGATCGGATTTCATTCGACCCATGGTTGGGAACTAATGATTGGTTCGGTCTACAACGATTTTGGATTGGTTCATAACGATCAAATTATATCTAGTCTTGTTTCCACTTTTCCAGTTATTCTAGATACAATTGTGAAATATTGGATCTTCTATTATTTAAATCGTGTATCTCCTTCACTTGTAGTCATTTATCATTCAATGAATGAATGAAGAACTCATTTGATCTCCTGATATCAATCAAATCAGAATCTTTCTTCGTATATAAAGAAAACATTTTCAATCTTACTTAATTCTTTATACTTCTAGTTCTTCAAGGTATTCGTCCTATATTCCAGTACAATTATCCCAGTACAATGACAGACTCGTGCATAGGGAACTATACTAGCTACCTATCTAATTTATTGTAGAAATTCCGGGATCAATGATTGGACATGCAAAATAGAAATACTTTTTCTTGGGTAAAGGAACAGATGACTCAATCGATTTCTATATCGATCATGATATATGTAATAACTCGGGCATCTATTTCAAATGCATATCCCATTTTTGCGCAGCAGGGTTATGAAAACCCACGAGAAGCAACTGGACGAATTGTATGTGCCAATTGCCATTTAGCTAATAAGCCCGTGGATATTGAAGTTCCGCAAGCCGTGCTTCCTGATACTGTATTTGAAGCAGTTGTTCGAATCCCTTATGATATGCAACTGAAACAAGTTCTTGCTAATGGTAAAAAGGGGGCTTTGAATGTAGGGGCTGTTCTTATTTTACCCGAGGGATTCGAATTAGCCCCCCCCGATCGTATTTCTCCCGAGGTGAGAGAAAAGATGGGAAATCTGTCTTTTCAGAGTTATCGTCCCAATAAAAGAAATATTCTTGTGATAGGTCCTGTTCCCGGTCAGAAATATAGTGAAATCGCCTTTCCCATTCTTTCCCCCGACCCTGCTACGAGGAAAGACGTTCACTTCTTAAAATATCCCATATATGTAGGTGGGAACAGAGGAAGGGGTCAGATTTATCCTGATGGGAGCAAGAGTAACAATACAGTCTATAATGCTACATCAGCAGGTATAGTAAGCAGAATAGTACGTAAAGAAAAAGGAGGATATGAAATAACCATAGTTGATGCATCGGATGGACATCAAGTGGTTGATATTATACCTCCAGGACCAGAACTTCTTGTTTCAGAGGGTGAATCCATCAAGCTTGATCAACCATTAACAAGCAATCCTAATGTAGGAGGGTTTGGTCAGGGAGATGCGGAAATAGTGCTTCAAGATCCATTACGTGTCCAAGGCCTTTTGTTCTTCTTAGCATCTGTTATTTTGGCACAAGTTTTTTTGGTTCTTAAAAAGAAACAGTTTGAAAAGGTTCAATTGTATGAAATGAATTTCTAGGTCCAGAAATTCCTTAACATCAAGTTGGTAAAAAGCAACAAATTATTGTCGATCGATACTTATGTATGATCAAAAAATTCTGTAAACCTTTTTGTTTATACTGTTTTTATTTTGTTTGTGGGATGTCTGGAATTCATTACGTGTATCCCATTCCTAGTAATAGACTATAGGCATACAAATATAAAGGAAGAGAATACAAGGGAAGGATGGGAAAAATGAAAGGAACAAATACTTTTAGGAGGGATTACTAGTCTTCCTAATCTTCTATTCGACACAAGAAAAGGGTGGAAAATCCCTTTTCTTGTGTCGTCTTGTATCGAAATAATAATAATTTTTTCTCTTGTTCGTCAAAGATTACTATTCCTTGCTTTCCGGGTCTATTGGAACTCCTTTGTTTA